GAAAGAATAGGAAAGGTGATTTCACTATATTTCTGACCAGGAACAGGGCCTATGACAAGAATATTTTTTTGATTGGGGCGATAGCTCTGAAAAGACAGATTGCCCATCTTTTCTTTTATCTCGGGGGAAATACGATCGGGAGGGGCTAATTCAAAACCCTCTGGTAAAATAAGAACAGCTCCCACATTCAGGACTCCTTTTTTACCATTAGCAAGAACTTGTTTCACTTGCATATCATAAGGAATTCGAACAACTGCTTCAAATACAGTATCGGGAAGTACCGCTTGCGGAACCTCAATATCCACCGGTTTATTAGCTAAATGGCAATTGGCGCATACAATACGTCCAGTCGCTTCTCGTGGATTTTCATAACCCTGCTGTGCAAAAATGGGATATGCATTTGAAATGGATGTACGAGTGATGATATATATCATGAGCGATATGGAAATAGATCGAGTAATTTGTTCCTTTATCCAAGAAAAAGTATTTCTAGTTTGCATGGTCCAACCATTGATCCCGAAAATATATTTATACAATAAATTTGGGTAGGTCACTAATGGAGTTTCCTATCCACGATTCTGTTATTTACTGGAATAATTTGTTTTGACTCAATTAATATATATAGGAATATAGGATGAATCTCCGGGATGGGTAGAAATAGAAAGCGATTTTCAATGCTTTGCTTATGTACAACTGCAAAGTAAGAAACATTATAATTGGATTAGGTAGATAATTTTTCAGTCATTCATTGAATGATAAATCACTACAAGTGACGGAGATACGCGATTTAAATAACGGAAAATCCAATATTTTAAAATTGTATCTAGAATGACTGGAAAAGTGGAAACAAGGCCAGATATAATTTGATCATTATGAACAAATCCAAAATCCTTGTAGACAAAGCCAATCATCAGTTCCCAACCATGGGGCGAATGAAATCCGATACATAAATCAGTTAATAAAAGAAGAGAAAAAGCTTTTATTGTGTCACTTAAGTTATATAGGAATTCTTGAGCCCAAGAATTAAGAATAACGAGTTCTTTATTACCCAAAATAGAATAACCACTTAGAATAATGAAACATATTATATTTGTCGAGAAGTGCAAAATCGTATGAATACGACCCTCGTTGTGTATCTTGATTAATTGGATTGTTTCTTTGTGAATTCCTATACGAAGGTTTTGTAGATGTGTCTCCGAGTATTCCTTGATCATTTCCTCTAAGAAGAGGAGTTCCTCTAATTCTATGAATTTTTCTAGAATACTCTTTTCTTCAAGATCATTCAAAAAAGTTTCGGATTGCCTAGTGTTCCACCAATTAGTAACCCATGATTCCAGACTTTTTTGAAAGGAGAGAGAAATCCACCAGGGCAAAAATACTATAGATGCAAGATATAAAAGAGGAGTGAATGCTTTCTTTTTTGCCATTTTTTCATCTGTGAATTGTTAATGAACCCGTCTCATTCGTCGACTCTATGTAATCTAATATTTCTCTCACGCATCAGTTCTATTACAAGTTATCAAACCTATGAATCTATTCACTCTTTTTTATTTGTGATTTCGTGGTTAGGCCTTGAATCTAGAAAAAAATACGGAAAAAGATGAAAAATTCGAATGAATATATATGAATAAATAATATAATAAAAATTGTTTCCCTATATCTCAATCAGTCAAATTCGAAGCATATATCTCTTTTCGATGAACGCCCGGAAAAACCACTTTAAATAATGAATATGAATAGTATTCAGATTTTGAGACAAAAGAACTCTTTTTCTATCATTCTCCTTTTCTATCATTCTCCTTTTCTATCATTATATAAAAAAAACCTCTAATATTTCGAAAAAATTTAACTGACTATGAGTAGTCATCGATAGAATAATTGAGGTAATTTTCTGAAAAATATTGTGAAAAATGAGTGACAAAAAACGACATAAATAAATTGGCTACATTATAAGAGATCCAAATTTTTCGTCATTAAGGAGCACAAAAAGTCTAAAAAGAAGCTTCAAAAAAATTACAAGATATGATCTATCTGAATCTAAAGTTTCAATTCCAACAACTAAAAAGGGGGAATTTCCTTATTTCGAAATGGTTGATTATGAGATTTTCTTTTTTTCTTATTTAATATATAATTGAGTTGTGTATGTGTATATTTCGATACATATAAAAGATCCCCCAAAAAGGTTTTTTTATACTTGTTCCATATACGTCTGCTTTGACTCGAATGAATGTTCTGAAGAAACCTCAATTAAGTTATGTTATAGAAAAAGAGGATTCTTGCTTTTTTGCCCTCCCGCGAGAAAGCATTAATTTCTCAGCTGATTTCTTAAAATACTTCAATAGGTACACGCAAGAAATAAGCCAATTCAGCAGCTTTTTGTTCCATTTCCCGTGGAGTAAAATTCTCATCAGTACGAGTCAATGGAATGGCTCCCTGGCCTCTGATATCCATATAAAGGACACGACGAGCATAAATACCCTCTTTAACTTCTATTCTGACGGACTGAATATCTTTTATAAGAAATCGGAGGAAGACCCGACGATTTTTTCCAGGGAATCCCCAACGAAAGATACACACTATTCCGTCTTTTCTATCAAATCGATCATAACCACTACCTACATTCCACGAAATTGTGCACCACAAATAGGAGCTAATAAAAAGACCCGCGATCCCATAGAAAGACATCACAATCCCTTGTGGAAAAAAAACTATTTGCTGAGACGGAAATAAAGATATCAAATTTCTACCAAGATAACTCGAGGTTCCAACCAACAAGAATCCTAATGAACCTAAAAAAAGGATAACAGCCCAGCAGAAATTACTTGTTTTTCGAGCCCCCGTTATAGGTTCTATCCATATATGTTCTGATCGACAACTCATACTTGATCCGGTTGCTTTTTTTGGAATTGAGAGAATACCCCAAATGAATTTGCCGTTTATTTCCGAAGTAACTCGCATCAACTAGCACTAGTTTGATGTGAACCTTTAGGAGTAATTCATTAAATTGGTTAGATCTAAACTAATAACACACCCTTCGTATGACTCACTAAAGATAGCCACATGTATATAGATAGACCAACTTTACAGTTCAGCTATTCGCCGATTCGGGTCTATTTGAAACTAGCTAATAGCATTTTGGGGAGATTTCGACGGAAGCCTCTTATACCATATTTAGCTAAATGGATATCTGTGTTATGATACAAGCGTCAGTTTTGAAAAAAAAAAAAAAGAGAATATTTTGCGCCCTCGGCTCTAAACAATCTTGTTTTTTTGAACATGAAGAAATAAAGAAGCCATTGCGATTGCCGGAAATACTAGGCCTACTAAAGGGACCAAAACAGAGGGAAAATTAAGAGTTGTCATAGAATGGGTACCTCGATTTACTATTTGTACCTGTTATTATTATTTAGATTTTATATTTATTATTTATAATATTATTTATAATATAAAGATATCTTATCTTATTATATAATATATATAAAGATCTTACTTATATCTTATATATATTTAATTTATTTATTATTTATTATACTTATATCTTACTTATATATATAATAATAATATAATAAATATAATAATATAATATAGTATTTATATTATAATAATTTGATTTGATTATAATTTGATAATTCTAAATTGGAATTATTACTACTTAAAATTTTTATTAATATCTATATCTATTAAGAATTCATTATTAATTAAAAATAATATAAGTATCTACTATCTAAGTCTAAGTGAGTATATAATGTAGTTTTTCATCTTTCTACATGAAAAATTTGAGAGGATATGGATGAGATATTATTTTCTTCATTTTTTGCTCTTGTCTTCGAATTTCATTCACTAAGCAAAAAGTTTTTTTTAATGAATTAGATTCTATTTATATTGATTCAAGGGTTTGTTAGAATCCCATCCAGCAGGGATTCTTAGTCAAAATAGGATTATCGTACGCTATAGAAAGATAAAAAATTCTATACTATATTTTCTAGATTTTAATTTCATTATATATGACGAGAAGAAGATTTTTTTATTTGCCTAATTTCACGAAAAAAAGAATTTCATCTTTTATCTTGTTAATAGAGACTTCTTGATCAATAATCAGGAATATAGAAAAAGGGTCAGATTTCCGATTTTATGTGACTTTTGATTCGTTATACAATTAGATCGTATGTCAACAAAGAAAACCCATTCGTCTCAATTTCACTTGTATTCCGATAAACTAATTACTCGTTTGCTCAAAATAATGGACTTAATGTTCTAATTTTGATTCAAAGGAAAGAAAGTGTGGAGTTGAAATAACTCACTCAGAACGCCTTTTAAAGGATTACGTGGTACGATTAGATCGAATAAACCCTTCTGGAATAAATACTCAGACGCTTGTGAACCTTCGGGTACTGTTTTATTCAATGTTTGTTCAATTACTCTTTTACCCGCAAAGGCAATGTAGGCATTGGGTTCGGCAATAATGATATCCCCCAACATACCAAAACTGGCTGTCACCCCACCAGTAGTAGGAGATGTAAGGATTGGTACATAGAATAACTTTTTATTTGATTGATAATCATATAAAGCAGAAGATATTTTAGCCATTTGCATCAAGCTCAAACTTCCTTCTTGCATACGTGCCCCTCCGGAAGCACACACTATAATAAGAGGTAGAAATTCTTTAGTAGCATATTCAATCAAACGGGTAATTTTCTCCCCGACTACGGATCCCATACTACCCCCCATAAACTGAAAATCCATAACCCCTATTGCTACGGAAATACCGTTTAATTGCCCTATGCCTGTTTGAACAGCCTCGGTTAATCCTGTCTTTCTTTGATAAGAATCGATACGATTTTTATAAGGCTCCTCCTCCGAATGAAATTGAATGGGATCCAGAGAAACCATGTCTTCATCCATAGGCTCCCAAGTACCCCGATCGATCGAAAGTTCGATTCTATCAGAACTACTCATTTTCAAATGATATCCACATTGTTCACAAAGATTCATTTTTGATT